TTGATATTTCAGTATGTATACGTACGTATACAGGGTCATCTTTTCTGTAGTTTCGATAGAAGGATTCGATTCCTCTACCAATGCAGTCAACTCCATTTGTTAGAACAGCTTCCATTGAGTCTCTGCACCTATCCTTTTTTGATTCTCGCTTTCTGAACCCTTGTTTTTTGAACACAGGATTTGGCTCAGGATTGCCCATTTTTAATTCCAGGGTTTCTCTGAATTTGGAAGTTACCACTTAGTAGGTTTCCATACCAAGGCTCAATCCAATCAAGTCCGTAGCGTCTACCAATTTCGCCATATCCCCCTTATGAGGCCGAGATCTCATTGTGATCCCCCCTCTTATGTTGGAACCCTTGAATTCATTAGATACCGATTCCTATATCGAAAAAGTGTCTGCTCCTATTTCTTACCCATCTTCTTTCATCTCTATCGGTGGGCCAGTATTTGGTCCAATCGGAAATGATTCTATCATTGATGTATCTGCAATTCAATATGGATGGATATATCCCACATATACATGTCTCTCTCCCTCTCATTTTTCCCGCGCGATTGGGAATACTGGAACGGTCGATATTCATTCTTCTTTTTTTTTCGTCCTATCTCCTCCCTTTCCGAATGAAACCAGAGGAATGTCTCATTATGATCTGAATTGCATTCTTATCTTATCCTTTCCTTAGGACCGATCCGCTATAATCTAATAGAATTTAGAATTAATAGAATCTTCTATAACTAATATGGATATAGTTATATATAATTATTTCAAATGTAATATTTTGCATTTAAAGAAAAAAAATTCGAAATCAAAGAAATAGAAATTTCTAATAATAAAATTTCTAATCTAATAATAATAGAAAATATAATAAGAATTAATAGAATGATAATATAAATCACTCGAATTTTCAATAAAAATTCTATATAGTTATAGTTATATTCTAATATATAAGAATATTCTTATGATATTAATTAATCATTTTTAATGGAATAGAATTCGATTCTTCATTCTATTAATATTAATTATTATATAGTTAAGATTCCGGTAGTTTACCGAATTCCTATGCACTATTTCTGTTATGTGAGCCCGCTTAGCTCAGAGGTTAGAGCATCGCATTTGTAATGCGATGGTCATCGGTTCGATTCCGATAGCCGGCTTTTCTCTATTTGTCCGATTTTTTCCATGATTGATAATGTCTCCTTGAGATCAAGGAATATTGAAAAGACTCCTCCCTTTTTTCTTTTACAAATGTCGGGTCACCGATCTATTATGTCGTGGGAACTTACAACTATGAATAAAAAACTGATTGGAGCAGTGAAATCTCTACAGAACAAATCAAGAAAAGGATCCTTAACTTCCTATATATACAAAATAATCCGGATATTGATACAATTCATCATTCTTCTTTGTAGTACTTCAGTAGATTTATCTTCGTTTATCGTTTAGTTCAGTCTGACTTAGGTTTATTCTGTAAAATGAAATTTCAATAAAATAAATAAAAAAATAAGGGGGGGAGTCTTTATGTCTCGTTACCGAGGGCCTCGTTTCAAAAAAATACGTCGTCTGGGAGCTTTACCGGGACTAACTAGTAAAAGACCTAGACCGGGAAGTGATCTTAGAAACCAATCGCGTTCCGGGAAAAGATCTCAATATCGTATTCGTCTAGAAGAAAAACAAAAATTGCGTTTTCATTATGGTCTGACAGAGCGACAATTGCTTAGATATGTTCGTATAGCTGGAAAAGCCAAAGGGTCAACAGGGCAGGTTTTACTACAACTACTTGAGATGCGTTTGGATAACATCCTTTTTCGATTGGGTATGGCTTCGACCATTCCCGGAGCCAGGCAATTAGTTAACCATAGACATATTTTAGTTAATGGTCGTATAGTAAATATCCCAAGTTATCGCTGCAAACCCCGAGATATTATTACTACGAGAGATGAACAAAGATCCAGAGCTTTGATTCAAAATTATATTGATTCATCCCCCCACGAGGAATTGGCAAAACATTTGACTTTTCACTCATCCCAATATAAAGGATTAGTAAACCAAATAATAGATAGTAAATGGATCGGTTTGAAAATCAATGAGTTGCTAGTCGTAGAATATTATTCTCGTCAGACTTGAACCTAACTAAAATAACAAAGCTTCGGGCAATTTTGCCCCCCCTTTTTCGCCAAAGTCAAGTAAATAAGGGGTTTGATCCGGATTTTTCTCCCACTCACGTATCACAAATGGATCAGCAGTGAGATTTTCATTCTTTTCCACTCTTTCCGGCATTTTCCATACCACAGTAATTAGGAAGAATCTCTATCAAATAAAGGTCTTACTGTTGGAATAATGGTATCAATTGTTATTTGATACATTGCGGTTGGTAACGTTGGTGAATTAGGTGAAGGTACGGAAAGAGAGGGATTCGAACCCTCGGTAAACAAAAGTCTACATAGCAGTTCCAATGCTACGCCTTGAACCACTCGGCCATCTCTCCTACATAATCTTATGATTATGACCCAGAAACCGAGTGAATAGCGAGTCATTCATATTATTGCAATACAGGTACGACCGATCAATTAAATTCTAAATAGAAAACTTTTCGTCAAAGAAAGATCTTCCGTAGGCTCGAGGGATACAAAAAAACTTCTCGAGTTCTCAGAATCCGTAGGAAAAATTCCTTGATTCCTCAACTTCGATAAAATAGTAATAATTGGTATACTACTCAATTTGAATGAAATCCAATCGGATTCAAATATTTCCTATCTATCCCTGTCCAAAAGGGACAATTTGAGTGGAAGGTCCACATCCTTTTTTTTAGAATGAGTCTGTTTGTTTTTATGTGATTTCGTACTGTACAATTCCTTTGTTTGTGGGATCATTTTCCCTCGAGGGGGAATGAGAAGAATTATCGAATGGACTGTTAACTATGCCTAGATCTCGGATAAATGGAAATTTTATTGATAAGACCTCTTCAATTGTAGCCAATATCTTATTACGAATAATTCCGACAACTTCAGGAGAAAAGGAGGCATTTACCTATTACAGAGATGGTGCGATTTGATTCTTTTTTTTTTTTTATTTATTTACCGCCCTCAGTCTTATGAGAAAGAGACATGATTCGGGATACAAAGAAAAAAGATTCTTGAAATAAACCTACGCTTGATGAAGGTGAAGTTAGTTTGGAGATAGAACAATTCCTTCTGTCGTGTATCCCCGATTGATGCAGCCTCAGATGCTTCAATTGTCGATTCTAGTATTGAGCGAAAGGTTAACCTATAGGTTCTGTATTGCAGGTCAATACTACTTCACTAGTACCAATAGGCCGCATAGGGGAAGAAGCACTACACCTAGGAATCAACAACACGAAAACTTTGTTATAAATTACTCCTTTTCCTTATCGGGATCGGGACTAACAAGAATGGTTGGGACAACAAACATCCATCTCGTTCGTACTTTGGATACCCGTATAACCATCGAAGATCGTTGAAGTGACTAATTCCTGGAAATAGGGGGCGTTGAGGACAAAGAAATTGTTGGAGTTACCATTTCTATCTAGCACCAACACGCTTGGTGTTAAGAAAAGACAGACCTCTTGCAGGAAGGATGGCTAGAGATTTCTTGTAAAAACACCAGCCCCTGTCAGTTCATAATAAAAATATTTCAATCTTTTTTGATTCCATGGATTATTTCCCTTATTACTATGCACAGAAGGGAGGAGCCGTATGAGATGAAAATCTCACGTACGGTTCTGGAACGGAGATTCTTTGAATAGAATGAACGACCGTAACGGATGTCGGCTCAATCCGAAGGAAATTATGCGGAAGCTTTACAAAATTATTATGAAGCTACGCGACCAGAAATTGATCCCTATGATCGAAGTTATATACTCTATAACATAGGCCTTATCCACACAAGCAACGGAGAACATACGAAGGCTTTGGAATATTATTTCCGGGCACTCGAACGAAACCCATTCTTACCACAAGCTTTTAATAATATGGCTGTGATCTGTCATTACGTGCGACTATCTCCACTATAGAAAGAAGGAAAGAAAGATCAAATCTTCTAGTAAATACTAGAAACAAAATAGGCTTTCTACATATGCATCGTTCAAAGCAACGATTTTTATCAGCTGTAGCAAAGAAAGAGACTTCATACGAGCCGAAATATGAAGAAATAGGTATGGCCTATATACTAGATTCTATGGATAAAGGATCTAATTGATGGAGGAAGCACCGTAAAGATCAATTAGCGAGGTTTGGGGGCCGATACAATAAGAACTGCTTACTTATGTCATGATATGAGATAAAAGTTAGGAATCAACTTATGTAATAGAGTCGATCTACTAAGGTATTGAGCAGCGGTGTAGCATCAGATCCCAAAGATAGTAAGTCCTTTCTTTCTTCTGGAGGAAAGTCCTTTTCAAAGATTCTATATGACTTTCTATATGAAACCGAGATAGTTACCTTTCAGAAAATTCTAACGATAGGGGTAGATACCTATGTTCTTCTGAAGGTGGGAGAAAAGATAAAACTGATTATTGATCAAAATTAGAGTTTGAAACTCATGTAATTAACCTCTTCTGGTTAACCCGAGAAAAAAAAAAATGGGATAGATTTACGAGAAATCTTATTCAGTTAGATATGGTAGATTAAGATGGGACACCAAAAGAATTGATTGCTGAGCCGTATGAGGTAGGAAACTCTCAAGTACGGTTCTAAGGGAAGGAATTGACCCACCTATTCCGGCCGGGGAGAACAGGCCATTCGACAGGGAGATTCTGAAATTGCGGAGGCTTGGTCCGATCAAGCTGCTGAATATTGGAAACAAGCTATAGCGCTTACTCCAGGTAATTATATTGAAGCACATAATTGGTTGAAGATCACAAGGCGGTTCGAATAAGAACACTCTCTTTTTTAATTCATTAACTCTCTTTTTTAATTCATTATAATATTGGATCCATCAATCAAATAAAATAGATCGTTCCTCTGGGAAGAGCCAATCAAGGAAT